GTCAACTAAACGGCATTCCCGTAGCAGTTGGGGTTATGGATTTTCAGTTTATGGGGGGTAGTATGGGATCCGTAGTCGGGGAAAAAATCACCCGTTTGATTGAGTACGCTACCAATAAGTTTCTACCTCTTATTATAGTATGTGCTTCCGGGGGGGCACGCATGCAAGAAGGGAGTTTGAGCTTGATGCAAATGGCTAAGATTTCGTCTGCTTTATATGATTTTCAATCAAATAAAAAGTTATTTTATGTATCAATCCTTACATCTCCTACTACTGGCGGAGTGACAGCTAGTTTTGGTATGTTGGGTGATATCATTATTGCCGAACCTAATGCCTACATTGCATTTGCGGGTAAAAGAGTAATTGAACAAACATTGAATACAACAGTACCAGAAGGTTCGCAAGTGGCTGAATATTTATTCCAGAAAGGTTTATTCGACCTAATGGTACCACGTAATCTTTTAAAAAGCGTTCTAAGTGAGTTATTTAAGTTCCACGCTTTCTTTCCTTTGAATCAAAATGAAATAGAGCAGTAAGTTCAATTATTTGTTATTTGTAGCAAATGAGTAGTTAGTTTATCGGAATCAAAGGAAATAAGAATGGAATTTTCTTTGGTGACATAAGATCGAATTGTAGAAAGAATCAAAAGTTGCGGATAATTCTTTTTTTACCTATATTTCTGATTACTAATTAAGAAGTCTCTATCAAAAAAAAGAGTGAATTCGTCAAATTAGGCAAACAAAACGAATTTCTTCTTATCTTACGTATATAATTCAAATATAAAAAATGGAGAGTTTTTTATTTTTCTCTATTTTATTTTATTTCCATTTTCCGAAAATCCCGTTTTAGCTACAAATCCCTATTTGTTCGGATTCTAATGAATCTTTCGATAATCTCTAAGATTCTAAAATTAGAAGACAAGAATAAAAGACAAAGAAATCAAGAAAAAGAAAAAGTAGATTATTATACATATCTTTCGTGTAGAAAGATTCAAAAGATGAATAAGTTCATTTGGTTAGTTCTACACTTTTTGCGTTTATTCTATATATTAACTTTCTATATATTCAATATTAACTTTCTATATATTCACTTAGATATTTAAATATAGATATATAGATACTTAGATCTATACTAAGAATTTCAAATTGAATTAAATTAATAATAAAATTCAAAAGAATTCAAATTCTTAATTATAATTATTATAAGATATCTTTATTTATAAATAATAATAACAGGTACAAATAATAAATCGAGGCACCTATTCTATGACAACTTTCAGCTTTCCCTCTATTTTTGTGCCTTTAGTAGGCCTAGTATTTCCGGCAATTGCGATGGCTTCTTTATCTCTTCATGTTCAAAAAAATAAGATTATTTAGATCCGATGGGACCCAATCTCTTCCATTTTTTTTTTTTCAAAACTTAGATTTGTATCATAACACAGATAAGATATCTATGTAGTAGAATATGGTATAACATGTGATTTTTGACGAACATAAAGGAAAGAACTCTTATGCCTGCAGAAACATGATATATAGGTAAATGAATTCTAGCTGTTTTCAAATCGATCAGGATCACTGGATAACTGAAAGAGAAAGTCGGTGGATCTATATGTATAGTGGGATCATATGAAGGGTATGTTATTATTTTAGATTTATTAGATTTAACTAATTTGATGAATTACTCCTAAAGGTTTACATCAAACTAGTGCTAGTTGATGAGAGTTACTTCGGAAACAAAAAAAGTAAAGTCAAATTAATTTGAGGTATTCTCTCAATTCTAATAAAATGTAATCGTATCAAGTATGAGTTGGCGATCAGAACATATATGGATAGAACTTAGAAAGGGGTCTCGAAAAATAAGTAATTTCTGCTGGGCCTTTATCCTTTTTTTAGGTTCATTAGGATTCTTATTGGTTGGAACTTCCAGTTATCTTGGTAGAAATTTGATATCTTTTTTTCCGTCTCAGCAAATCGTTTTTTTTCCACAAGGAATCGTGATGTCTTTCTACGGAATTGCGGGTCTCTTTATTAGCTCCTATTTGTGGTGCACAATTTCCTGGAATGTAGGCAGTGGTTATGATCGATTCGATAGAAAGGAAGACATAGTGTGTATTTTTCGTTGGGGATTTCCTGGAAAAAATCGTCGCATATTCCTCCGATTCCTTATAAAAGATATTCAGTCCATTCGAATAGAAGTTAAAGAGGGTATTTATGCGCGTCGTGTCCTTTATATGGACATCCGGGGCCAGGGGACCATTCCCTTAACTCGTACTGATGAGAATTTGACTCCACGAGAAATTGAACAAAAAGCTGCCGAATTGGCCTATTTCTTGCGCGTACCAATTGAAGTTTTTTGAGAAATGCGCGAAAAATAGACGCTTTCTCAGTAGGAGGGAAAAATGCAAGAATCTTCTTTTTTCTATAACATAACTTAAGTCTGAAGTTTCATCAGAAGGTTCATTCGAGCCAAAGCAGGCGGAACAACCATAAAACGAAACTCT